CGTGAAAAGGTTAAAACCTCGGGCTCGAGGACGTAGTTATCCGATAAAAAGACCCACCTGTCATATAATTATTGTAGTGAGGGATAGCTCTAAAAAGAAAACGGATCAGGATATATATTTAGAAACAAAGGATCAATGGAAAGATCCTATAATAGAGAGATATTTGGAGAAAGAGACAGAGAGAGAAAAAAAAGAGAAAGAGAGAGAAGAAAAATATGGGCAAAAAAATAAACCCCCTTGGTTTCCGACTTGGTGGGGAAAACCAAAAGCATAGATCCCTTTGGTTCGCGCAACCAAAAAATTATTCCATAGGTCTCCAGGAAGATGAAAAAATACGAGATTGTATCAAGAATTATGTACAAAAAAATAGGAGAATATCCTCGGGTTTCGAAGGAATTGCACATATAGAGATTCAAAAAAAAATAGATCTGATCCAGGTCATAATCTATATTGGATTTCCAAATTTGTTAATAGAGGGTCGAACACGAGGAATCGAAGAATTACAGATCAATGTACAAAAAGGATTTAATTCTGTGAACCGGAGACTTAACATTGCTATCACAAGAGTTGCAAAACCTTATGGACAACCTAATATTCTTGCAGAATATATAGCTCTACAATTAAAGAATAGAGTTTCCTTTCGAAAGGCAATGAAAAAAGCTATTGAATTAACTGAACAAGCGGATACAAAAGGAATTCAAGTGCAAATTGCAGGACGTATCGACGGAAAAGAAATTGCACGTGTCGAATGGATCAGAGAAGGTAGGGTTCCCCTACAAACCATTCGAGCTAAAATTGATCATTGTTCCTATACAGTTCGAACTATCTATGGGGTATTAGGCATCAAAATTTGGATATTTGTAGACGAGCAATAATGGGCCTTTCCTTGCCATTCTATCCAGTGATAGAACAAAAAACGACAAACTATTCTTTTTCCCTTCAATGAAAAATGAGCAATTCTAATTCTATAGGGTTGAATAAAAATTGGATTGATCATTTGGTAGAATTGCTATGCTTAGTGTGTGACTCGTTGGGTTTTCTTTAGAGTTGGGATTCAAAAAAAAGGACTGGCCCCTAACTACTAACTATAGAACTTAGAACCAGCTCATTGCTTCGTATTATCGAGATCCAAGGAACCAGTCACTATATGATGTGTCAATCATATAGTTGTAGCAACTGAAATCTTTTTTCCATAAAGGAAAAATCAATCTGATTATGGATTGTGAAGCGAAAATAGAGGGATGTGGGTAAATGGAAGGGCGAGAGAAAGAGAGAAGGAGAATATCAATGGTATATGATTCCAATATGTATGGTCTATTATGAATTATCTCATAAAAGGCAGTGTGATAAAGCATCAATACTAATTCGTCCATAATTAGATGAATACGATTCATAGGAAAAATACCAATAATAAAGAGCCTCGAGTTAATAGAGACTGAGGAGATTGACTTGGGAACGAACTTGAATTGAGGAGCTCCATTGCAGAGTTCAGGCCTAGCCATTAATGGAGAAGCTATGGGAACGACGGAACCTGTGACTGCAGAAGATTCTATTGAAAACGAATCCTAATGATTCATTGGGTGGGATGGCGGAACCAACCAGGAACCAATTGATTTATTCTGAGAGGCCATGGGTTGACCCTACGAATGAAACAAATATTGAAAGAGTAAATATTCGCCCGCGAAACCCTTATTGAATTGCAAAATTTTGGCCGATTCGGTAAAGGTCAAGGATTCGTTATAAAAATAAAGCAAAGGCATTATCTTCTATATATAGAAATATACGTCTAGCTATATATACAAGATATACAGATTCCTACGTGACAGATTCAATATCAATAAATCCCATGATTTAGTGTATTATTCAATAAATACATGTGTATCTGTAATATTATTGAATCGTTTCATTCGCGAGGAGCTGGATGAGAAGAAACTCTCATGTCCGGTTCTGTAGTAGAGATGAGGTTGAGAAACAACCATCAACTATAACCCCAAAAGAACCAGATTCCGTAAACAACATAGAGGAAGAATGAAGGGAATATCTTATCGAGGCAATCATATTTGTTTCGGTAGATATGCTCTTCAGGCACTTGAACCCGCTTGGATCACATCTAGACAAATAGAAGCAGGGCGACGAGCAATGACACGATATGCGCGCCGTGGTGGAAAAATATGGGTCCGTATATTTCCCGACAAACCCGTTACAGTAAGACCTACGGAAACCCGTATGGGTTCGGGAAAGGGATCTCCCGAATATTGGGTATCTGTTGTTAAGCCGGGTCGAATACTTTATGAAATGGGCGGAGTATCGGAAACTGTAGCCAGAGCAGCTATTAAAATAGCTGCGTGCAAAATGCCTATACGAACGCAATTCATTATTTCAGGATAGGGATGTGGAACCAAAGGGGCATTTATGATGAAAAAAACAATCGCGGATTTCTTTATTTCTGGACAGACAATATTTCTTTCTTTTTTCCTTCGACCTTTGCATTGAAAGAACAGATTAAAAAAAAATGATATGATTCAACCTCAGACCCATTTGAATGTAGCGGACAACAGCGGGGCTCGAGAATTGATGTGTATTCGAATCATAGGAGCTAGTAATCACCGATATGCTCATATTGGTGACGTTATTGTTGCTGTAATAAAAGAAGCAGTGCCCAATATGCCTCTCGAAAGATCAGAAGTGATCAGAGCTGTAATTGTACGTACATGTAAAGAACTCAGACGTGACAACGGTATGATAATACGATATGATGACAATGCAGCAGTTGTCATTGATCAAGAAGGAAATCCAAAAGGAACTCGGGTTTTTGGAGCGATCGCTCGAGAATTGAGACAGTTGAATTTCACTAAAATAGTCTCATTAGCTCCTGAGGTATTATAAATACTAGTAGATGAGACCATGATATAGTAGGGTATCTGAAATGGATCAATTAGTAGATTGTGTTTCACGCATATACTTTTAATAATTCATAAATAAAGAATAAAAAATTCACATAAAAAAAAACGGAACATGTTGATTATATCAAAATTAGGAGGCACCAATAATTATAGTTCGTCATGGGTAGGGACACTATTGCCGATATATTAACTTCTATAAGAAATGCCGACATGGATAAAAAAGGAACGGTTCGAATAGCATCTACTAATATGACCGAAAGCGTTGTTAAAATACTTCTACGAGAAGGTTTTATTGAAAACGTTAGGAAACATCGGGAAAACAACAAATATTTCTTGGTTTCAACCCTGCGACATAGAAGAAATAGGAAAGGAACATATAGAAATATTTTAAAGCGTATCAGCCGACCCGGTCTACGAATCTATTCCAACTATCAACGAATTCCTAGGATTTTAGGTGGAATGGGGATTGTAATTCTTTCTACTTCTAGAGGTATAATGACAGATCGAGAAGCTCGACTAGAAGGAATTGGAGGAGAAGTTTTGTGTTATATATGGTGATCCTTCTGATATCCGAAGTTGATCCGTAACTTCCTATTTGTGAAAAAGGAGAGGAAAGACGGGTTGTTTAATATCACTCCTCCTCCATTAGTTGATACTTCAAGGGGGTTACCTGGAATGAAAGAACAAAAATTGATTCATGAAGGTTTAATTACTGAATCACTTCCCAATGGTATGTTCCGGGTTCGTTTAGATAATGAAGATCTGATTCTAGGTTATGTTTCGGGGAGGATCCGACGAAGTTTTATACGGATACTACCAGGAGATAGAGTAAAAATCGAAGTAAGTCGTTATGATTCAACCAGGGGACGTATAATTTATAGACTTCGCAACAAAGATTCAAACGATTAGGTGTAGGTGGCTTTTTAAACATTCCTTTCGTGGGAATACAATTCGAGGTTCAAAATTTCAAGAGACTTATTTTCTTCCAAGGAGTAGATTCGGAATTAAGGTAAGGAATAACAAATATGAAAATAAGGGCCTCTGTTCGTAAAATTTGTGAAAAATGTCGACTGATCCGTAGGCGGGGACGAATTATAGTAATTTGTTTCAATCCGAGACATAAACAGAGACAAGGGTAATCTTTCTAAAAAGAAAAAGGGATTTTCTAAAGGACAAGGACCCGATGGACAAATAAAGGGTCTGTTTTGATATGAAATGGATATATCCGTATATCTCTGACTCATATTTATGAGATGATAAAATATGACAAAACCTATACCAAGAATTGGTTCACGTAGGAATGGGCGTATTGGTTCACGTAAGAGTGGGCGTAGAATACCAAAAGGAGTTATTCATGTTCAAGCGAGTTTCAACAATACCATTGTGACTGTTACAGATGTACTAGGTCAGGTGGTTTCTTGGTCCTCCGCTGGTACTTGTGGATTCAGAGGCACAAGAAGAGGGACACCATTTGCTGCTCAAACCGCAGCAGGAAATGCTATTCGTACAGTAGTGGATCAGGGTATGCAACGAGCAGAAGTCATGATAAAGGGTCCTGGTCTCGGAAGAGATGCAGCATTACGAGCTATTCGTAGAAGTGGTATACTATTAAGTTTCGTACGTGACGTAACCCCTATGCCACATAATGGATGTAGACCTCCTAAAAAAAGACGTGTGTAGAAATAAGAATTGAACGGATTTCAAGAGAAATAAATGATTCAATGATCTGAAAAAAGAATAATATTATTATGGTTCGAGAGGAAGTAGCAGTATCCACTCGGACACTACAGTGGAAGTGTGTTGAATCAAGAACAGACAGTAAGCGTCTTTATTATGGCCGTTTCATTTTGGCCCCGCTTATGAAAGGCCAAGCAGATACGATAGGTATCGCGATGCGAAGGGCTTTACTTGGAGAAATAGAAGGAACATGTATTACACGTGCAAAATCTGAAAAGGTACCACATGAATATTCTACGATAGTCGGTATTGAAGAATCAGTACATGCAATTTTAATGAATTTGAAAGAAATTGTATTGAGAAGTCATCTGTATGGAACTCGTGACGCATCCATTTGCGTCAGGGGTCCTAGATACGTAA